AATTATATGTAATGATCAATAAATTAAGTTGAATTCTATATCTACACATACCAAAAACATAGAAAAATCCGAATACCAATCTAATCGATTCTATAGATATTTGGGCTAGAGTTGACAAACAAACAAAACCAGCAATATACTTTATTAGTATCGCATAGAAATCTAAATGGGGCGTGGCCAAGTGGTAAGGCAACGGGTTTTGGTCCCGCTATTCGGAGGTTCGAATCCTTCCGTCCCAGAACATATATATTCTCTGACAATATAGATTGCGTTTTTAACAATGTTCTGTTTAAAATCGAAATGTTAGCTGGAATGTGATTGTTGTTTCTGATTTTTTTCTTCGATGAATCGTTTTTTTTTTTCAAAAACTGAATCGAGATACGAAAGAATCCATATTCCCTATCTCATATTCTCTACCCCCTAAATTAGCCTAATTAGATTCAATTTTCTTTTTTGTAGATTTCTTGACTTTTCGCCAAGAGGGGGTTTTTGGTACTAATTCAATTCACTAAGTCTCTTAATTCTTAATCAATGAGGTAGGCTAAAATAGAAAAAAAGGAGCAAAAACTGGACTTAATCTGGGCTTGTTTGGCTTTGTGCCCAGACAGCTCGCATTTCGTAAAAATAAAAAAGACTAGGACATCCCCTTCTTTTGATTTATGCTGCATCAGTCCCATAGAATGGGGTAGATAGGAGTTAATCAGTGATGGGAAGGCGTTCATTTCAATATCTATAAACGGTGACAATTGCTCAGTCTATTTGATCGAATTGATAGATACGAAACCCTCCCCATTCTTTGGATTTTATCAATCAGATGAAAAAAAAAAAGACTTATCTTTTTTCCTAAGATGATCAAAAGTTATTTTTAACTATCAAATTTTCTTGGAATAATGATGTCGAGAGGGGAACTTTCGAAATTGATTCGAAATTTCGAAAGAGAAATAGTTTAAATCATTCCTTAGAAGCTGAATCTTTCTCTCCTATTAAGTCACGTGAAGATGCAGAATCAAAAAGAATTCGTTTATTCGTCTTATTTTATTTATATAAATAAATTATTTATTATATATATTTATTAATTAATATTATAATGTTAGACAATTTTATATTAGCGATGGGGTCTTACTAAGACTTCTTCAGAAAAATATTTATCCACCTATATCTATAGTATTATTTATATCTATATACTATAGATATAGAAGATATAGAAAATACTTTAGATTATGGTGTTTATACATCAGCCCAACCAATGACTATTCATGATTCCATAATTGAATCAATTCCATACCGGTTCTTAGAGGAATGTTATGGTAAAACTTCGTTTGAAACGATGTGGTAGAAAGCAACGTGCGACTTGAAGGACACGATCCGTTGTGGATTTGTACATCCACCATTTTTTGTAGGAATGAAGGTGCTCTTAGCTCGACATCATTGGTTCTGTTTCACTAGAACCCCTCGTTTTTTGTTGTCTTGGAATGTAAATAGTCCATGATGGAGCTCGAGTAGAAAGTATTAATTTATTTCTCGGGGCAAGGGTCTAGGGTTAATGCCAATCAATAAAAAAATTGAAACAACTTCGTAAATATATCTTAGGTATGGAAATCGAAAGAATCCAATTCGAGCAAGTTTAAAATGAAAAAATTTATTGGAATTGATCAAACTTTTTCTATCCAAAGTGTTTCACGAGGGAATCCATCATCTTGTAGGATTCTTTCATAAAAATCGCAAAAAGGGTATGTTGCTGCCATTTTGAAAGGATTAAAAAGCACCGAAGTAATGTCTAAACCCAATGATTTAAAATAAAACAAAGATAAAGGATCCCAGAACAAGGAAACACCTTTTTAATTGTCTTAATAACTGGATCAGACTGAAGAATCCGATTTTAAACGAGACAAACAAAAAAGGAGGAAAGACCGCTCAATAAATGAAAGTGCCGAAAGATTTTCCTTTGAACTGTTTGAAAGTTATCCAACTTGAGTTATGAGAGTATGAATGGTTTCTTTTTCATTTTAAGGAAGAACGAAGAAAAAAAGACTTAGATCTTTAATTGCTTTGATCATTTTATGGATCCAGTTGTCATTTCTTAGATAGAATTCCATACAGAGACAAAACTTCGAATCAATCATTTTTCTCGAGCCGTACGAGGAGAAAGCTTCCTATACGTTTCTAGGGGGGGTGTTGTTCATCTACATCTATCCCAATGAGCCGTCTATCGAATCGTTGCAATTGATGTTCGATCCCGAAGAGAAGGAAAAGATCTTCAGAAAGTGGGTTTTTATGATCCGATAAAGAATCAAACTTATTTAAATGTTCCTGCTATTTTATATTTCCTTGAAAAAGGGGCTCAACCTACAGAAACTGTTCAGGATATTTTAAAGAAGGCAGAGGTTTTTAAGGAACTTCGTCTTAATCAACCGAAATTCAATTAAGGAAATAAATTAAGGAAATACAAAAAAGGGGGTAGTGATTTGTATATAACTTTGTATGACTTTTCTCTTCTATT